TAGTTAACGGTTGCGATTTGTCCCGAAATTTTTGCTCTTGTGACTGAAAGGTATACGTTTGTTTTTTTCAATAGAAAAAGGGAGAGGAGCACTTTGAAAAATGGGATTAAAGAAAACGGAATTGAAGATACAAACACATCAAAAAAAGTTTAGAACCCCACCCCCCTTTTTTGTTTTTTGAGGGGAGGGGATATTCTCATATATATATTATATATTGTTATATTGTATCGTTTTGGCGGCATGGCCGAGTGGTAAGGCGGGGGACTGCAAATCCTTTTTCCCCAGTTCAAATCCGGGTGTCGCCTGATCGACAAGAAATTTGAAATAGTTTATTCTGTTTTGTTGATAGAAAACTTTCTATTTTTTTCCAGCGGAAGCAAGCGCGGGAAAAGGACTCTTGAGACTTGTTTGATTCAAAATTCTAAGCATCGGGAGGTTTGTTCTCTAAAATGCTGTAAATCTTTTCGTCTCGAATTCAAGGAAAAATTCATTCTAATAGTGAAAAGGAATCGATAAATCTTGAAATGATAGTCCTTTCACTCCACTACTACTGTAGTGTCCGTCTACTGACTGGGTCTTGAATTAGATTGGATAGGGATAGGTCGGACAGGGAATCTAATTCCATTTTTGGATTTTGAGTTGTGGAAGGGGCTGAAGAAAAACCTTGTATACAGACTCATGTAAAGTATATGAGTGCTTCCGCATTTATTCAATATTAGTTAGATAAATTAAAATATAGAATTGGCTTTCTTTTTTTAGATTTATTTAAATAGTTCTGTTCTAAATTTAATATTAATATTCTTTTTTTTTATTATTAATATTGAATATATTATATTATTCAAATTCAAAAATGATTTCTATTCTATTTCCATTATAAGAAAAAGAAAATTCTTTCTTTTCGGTAACCTCTAGTCAAATAATTTAAGAGGCTGTTTTCCGATTGTTTTAGAGAACGAATCGGGAGACGGTAAGGATTAGATCAAATGGAAATAAGAGATGCAAATAAGAGTATGAGTACGCAAACTAATCTATCTCGATTCTTTCTTTTTTACTTAATGAAATTAGGGGCAAAATAAAACATAGGTTTTTTTATTCCTACCTGTTAGTAACCTTAATACTTCCAATGATATCTCTGGATATTTTTTCTTTCTGCTTAATATTTTTCAATTCTCTTAGAAATCAGATAAGAACTTGTTAGATGTTCTAATTGGATTTATTGGATTGTTTCGTCAATGGTGTTATCCCGAAATCTCTTTTTGACTCTGTACCAGCGATTCCACTATTATTAGAAAATTTTTAGTGAAAAAAAAAAAAATACAAGAAAAATTAGTGAACAATAATGAAATAATTCCTTCATATTGATAAAGATAGGAGAAAAAATTTACATGGATATAGTAAGTCTTGCTTGGGCTGCTTTAATGGTAGTTTTTACATTTTCCCTTTCCCTTGTAGTATGGGGAAGAAGTGGACTCTAAGGGTACTACTAATTGAGTTAAGGGATCAAATTGTATCAATTGTTTTATAGCTGGGTTCTGAAATTTTGTAACTATTGATTTTAGTTATTTTATTAATATTAATTAATGAAATTCAAATAGATCCGCATTTTGAAATTCTATTGTATTCCAGTGGTGTAATGTATGAAAATCAATATTTATAGATCGGTCCACATGAAACCTAAATTTTTATAGAATAAATAAAAGAAAACATAGAGTCAAACTTTATACACTACAATAATAGATAGTATAGTAGAAAGAAATAGATTTTATTTCTTTCTACCATACTATCCGGATTTCATAGAATTCTTCTGATTGTAGTCTGATCATTTCATTTCAAACTAAGAGCCGAAATTGAAATCCTTTTTCATTTTTTATTCAATCATTGTCATTGCATTGATAAGAAATAAGAAGTCATGTTTAAGTAAAATTAGTCACTTTGACTTACCGTTTTTACGTAAATTATAAGTAAAAAGGCAGTAGGAACTAGAATGAAAAGTGCAGTAGCAATAAATGCGAGAATATTTACTTCCATAATCTCTATGTTTTCTTTCTCTTTCATTTTAAATAAATACTTCGGGATTTAATCCCATAGAAATGAGAAATCTTTCGTCGGAAAATTCAAAGGTATAAATTAATTCTATCTCGATGATATCAAATCGGATCAATATCACGAATAACAATATCTGAGTTATCAAATCGATTCATCGTCGAGAATTAAATAGTATACCATAGGAAGATCTTTTATCCATACCCCAAAAAAATTGACTTTCTGATGCAATCAAAAATTCCTTTTCCTTTTTTCTTTCTTCGTCGGAACCTTTACCTTAAACTAAAAAAGAAAGAAAAAAAAGGGATCCCTGTTAGAAATGAGATTTTTTTGTTATTTTTATTCCCTTTCACACACGAAATGAATTGATATCTTTTTTTGATTGGATTTGTATCCATCGGGACTGACGGGGCTCGAACCCGCAGCTTCCGCCTTGACAGGGCGGTGCTCTAACCAATTGAACTACAATCCCGGGGGAAAAATTATATAGCATACATATTCTTACAACTTCATTCAAACCCTTTCTTTTTTTTATTTTCGATTCCGTTGTACTATAACTGAAAGAGGCGGACTTTTTTATATATTGATATCTATTTTATATATTGATATCTATATGGGTATGCACTTTAGCGAGATCGACACGGATTACAAGTAATCCGTTCGTTATTGCCAAATCGATTGAAAAATGAATCAATGAAACAAAAAAGACTCTTTTTTTTTTTTTGAATCCTTTCCTTAGACTTTATACTTACTGATCCTTAGACTTTATACTTACTGATCCTGATAGGAATTTAGCAAAATCCTATTTGTAGAAAAAATATGTAATACGGAAAAAAGAAATAGCACTAGGGATGTATGAAAATTTTCTTTTTCCGTATCCGAGCACATCGGTCATTTTCGGAGAACAACAAATGGGTTATATCATTTCATGGTGGATCAGCAAATTTTTGGGCCGAGCTGGATTTGAACCAGCGTAGACATATTGCCAACGAATTTACAGTCCGTCCCCATTAACCGCTCGGGCATCGACCCAGGAAGAATCAATTTCAGTCTTTCTTTATTGTTTATTGATAATCCCCGATCAATTTCCTTTCGTAGTACCCTACCCCCAGGGGAAGTCGAATCCCCGTTGCCTCCTTGAAAGAGAGATGTCCTAAACCACTAGACGATGGGGGCATACTTGCCCGACCGCCATTATACTATGTTCATAGTATGAACAGTTTTTTGAAATTGTCAATATAATGGAATGATATGATTCGATGAAATATTTGAATTAGTGGGTACATGTATCAATGAAATGAATTTCGTGTTATGATGAGGATGACTTCAATTCGAATCGGTTTTGAAAAAAAGCATTCCATTGAAATTTTTCAAATCCAATATCAATAAATCATTTTTTTAACTATACTCTATTAGGTAAATCCGATTTCTTGTTCCTTAATGAGTTGGTATGTAAATCAAATAGATCCATGTACATATATTCTAATATTATTTATATAATAAGTATATGCAGTAACAAATAGATGTACTAAACTCCTATTGGCTGGTTCCTTATTCAGGAATTGAATCAAACGGGGCCCTTTTAACTCAGTGTGGTAGAGTAACGCCATGGTAAGGCGTAAGTCATCGGTTCAAATCCGATAAGGGGCTTTTTACTTTTTTTCATAAAACGCCAACAGTAGTATTCATATTTGCAGGAAGAATAGAGATATTGTTGATATTTGTAAGAAGTTTCAATTTGTAAAATAAAAAAAACTAAGGAATAGTAGAATTTCATTAAAAAATGGAATTTCGAATTCTAATTCGAATAAGTTATTGTTATCATTCTACTAAATTCGCATATAGTAAAGTAATTCTAGTTCGAATTCGAAATATTATTATTTCCATTATTATTTCTATATATATTCTTTTTTTAGAATGTGATATCTCCTTTAATTGTCAGATATTACTATTTTCTATTATTCCAATCAAAAAAAATGGGAAAGATTCTAAAAAAAAGTAAGTGGACCTAACCCATTGAATCATAACTATATCTACTATTCTGATATTCAAATTCGATAGAAATGAAATTCGAACTGTGGATCTTTTTTTGTTTTTAATACTTCTTTGATTTGGACTCCTCAAGAATCCGTCGATATTTCTGATTAAATCTTATTGTTCCTAGAGGTTCTATAGGAATAAATTGCTATTCCTCTTCTCCATGCAGAAGGACTTATTCTATTCTAAATTCCTACATAACAAGTTAAAATATCTTTTTTTCCGAATGCAAGAAAAGATCCAATTACATTTCTATTATTTCTTTAAGATATGATATATATCTATAGAAATAATAGAAAAATCCATCAAATCATGACTTCGCGTATCAAATAGTTTCTTTTCATATCTATGCATACGAGATTTTTACGGCAATTAATGGATGCGAGAAAGAAACTTTCACTTACAATCTCTTATTATTATTAAAAAAATTCCATACAATATTAAAGAATCTGACAGATAGATAAAAAAAAGTAAATAGAAAAAATATTCGAATTTCTTACCTCGATCTGCAAAAAAGTATACTTTGGAGTTTTTTTAATCTGAAAGAAAGGAAAATAGAACAAAGAAGACAATAAAAGAAAAAATGTAAAATAGAAAGTAATAAAATATACGATCCTCTAGTAGTTTCCTAGACATAGAAATTAGAAGAATGTATAAAACTATTTATTTTTATTTCGCGAACAAGATTCAAGAATCAGATTTTTTGATAAAAGGAGAGTAGTCTGTCTGGGGATCTACTGGTAACGAGAGTGAGAAAAGGGATCTTTTGTTTCTTGAACAGTTCTTTAAATAATTTATTTATCGGATTTACGAGTTATAAGACAATTCCTGATTCATGACTTAGGGGATTTTTAAGAATAGAGAGGAATAACCGAATTAAGTTCATGGATTTGACCTAGGTATTAATAGACCAAAAAAGG